ATGGATGTTTGTTGTCCCAACCATTCTTGTTAGTCCCGATACCGCTAAGGAAAAGGGTAATTTATAACAAGGTTTTCGTGTTGTTGATTCCTAGTGTAGTGCTTTTTCCCCTATGCCGCCTATTGGTATTAGTGGAGTAGGATTGACCCGCAATACAGAACCTATAGATGTATCCTTTCGTTCAATACTAAAATCGACAATTGACAATTAAAGTATCTGAGGCTGGATCAATCGAGGATACACGACAGAAGGAGTTGTTCTATCTCCAAACTTTACCTTCACTAAGCGTAGCTTTATTTCAATAATTTGGTTCTTTCTATTCCGAACCCCGTCTTTTTCTCGTAAGACGGAAGTGAGGGAAAAAAAAACAAGAAAAAAGAATCAAATCACACCATCTCTGTAATAGGTAAATGCCTTTTTTTCTCCTGAAGTTGTCGGAATTATTCGTAATAAAATATTGGCTATAATTGAGGAGGTCTTATCAATAAAATTTCCATTTATCCGAGATCTAGGCATAATTCGCAATCCATTCTATAATTCTTCTCATTACTCCTTCGGGGTAAATGCTCCCACAAACAGGGGAATTGTACAGTACAAAATAACATAAAAACAGAAAAATTCTAAAAAAAAGATGTGTACCTTCCGCTCAAATTGTACCCTTTATCAGACAAAGAGAGATAAGAGACTTTTGAATCAGATTGAATTTCATATAAATTTCGTACAAATGAGCGGAGCTATTACTTCATTTCATCTAAGTTGAATAACTAAGAACTTTATTTTACTATAGATTCTTATAACTTAAACTCGAGAAATTTGGATTTGGTTATGATCCCAAGAGGGAAAAGGGATGGACATTATACAATTGAAATGAAATAGAAAAATCCATGGTACGATTCATGAATTTGTAATGGATCTATGGGGTAGATGATAAGAGAAGTTGTTGTTGATAAATATCAAATTTGAAAGGCATTTTTTATTTCTATGAAGCCGTTGATTGGTCGTGCCTGTACTGCAATAAAATAATATGAATAACTCGCTATTCCCTCGGTTTCTGGTCAATAATAAGATTATGTAGGGGAGATGGCCGAGTGGTTCAAGGCGTAGCATTGGAACTGCTATGTAGGCTTTTTGTTTACCGAGGGTTCGAATCCCTCTCTTTCCGTTTCTGTTAATTCACCAGCGTTACCGACCGCAATATATCAAATCAAATAACAATTAATATCATTATTCCAACAGCTTTTTGTTTTTTGATAGAGAATCTCCATTCCTAATTACATTTCTTCCGTACGAGTACGTAAAATACGAATATCGCGGAAAAAGAGCAAAAAAGAAAAAAAAATCCTACTGCGGATTAATTTGCGATAGGTGAATGAGAAAAATGTGGATTCAAGGCCCTTAGATCTATTTACTTCGTTGAAAAGAGGACATAATTGTTTGAACCCCCTTTCCCTTTCTTTGTTATGTTCGTTAGGTTCAAGTCTGACGGGAATAATATTCTACGACTAACAACTCATTTATTTTTAAACCGATCCATTTACTATCTATTATTTGATTTACTAATCCTTTATATTGGAATGAGTCAATAGTCAAATGGTTTGGCAATTCCTCGTGAGGGGAGGAAGCAATATAATTTTGAATCAGAGCTTTCGATCTTTGTTTATCCTTCGTAGTAATAATATCTCGAGGTTTGCAGCGATAACTTGGTATATCCACTATACGACCATTAACTAAAATATGTCTATGGTTAACTAATTGCCTGGCTCCAGGAATGGTCGAAGCCATACCCAATCGAAAAAGGATATTATCCAAACGCATCTCAAGTAGTTGTAGTAAAACCTGGCCTGTTGACCCTTTGGCTTTTCCAGCGATATGCACATATCTAAGTAATTGTCGCTCTGTCAGACCATAATGAAAACGCAATTTCTGTTTTTCTTCTAGACGAATACGATATTGCGATCTTTTCACGGAACGCAATGGGTTTTTAAGATCACTTCCGGATCTAGGTCTTTTACTAGTTAATCCCGGTAAAGTCCCCAGACGGCGTATTTTTTTGAAACGAGGTCCTCGGTAACGAGACATAAAGACTCCTTTTTATTTTATTGAAATTTCATTTTACAGAAGAAATCGAAATTAAGACTGAACTAAACTAAAGGATAAACAAAGCAAAGCTAAATCTACTGAAGTATTACAAAGTAGAATGAAATGAATTGTGTCAATATCCGGATTTTTTGTATATATAGGAAATTAAGGCTCTGTTTTATGATTTGTTCTATATAGATCTAATTGCTCTAATCAACTTTTTTTCATAGTTACAAGTTATCACGACATAATAGATTAGTGACTCAATGTTTGGAGAAAGGGAGAGGAAAGATTACCAATCATGGAAAAAATCGATAGAGAAAAAAGCCGGCTATCGGAATCGAACCGATGACCATCGCATTACAAATGCGATGCTCTAACCTCTGAGCTAAGCGGGCTCACATAACAGAAATAATGTATA